CCAATCTTTAAAATAAAAAATGTAAAAAAAAAGGAGTAATACACTGTGACATGACACGTTCACTAAAAAAAAACCCTTTTGTAGCTAATCATTTATCGGCAAAAATTGAAAAACTCAACACGAGGGAAGAGAAAGAAATAATAGTAACTTGGTCTCGGGCATCTACCATTATACCCACAATGATTGGCCATACAATCGCTATTCATAATGGAAAGGAACATTTACCTATTTATATAACGGATCGTATGGTGGGTCACAAATTGGGAGAATTTGCACCTACTCTGTCTTTTACGAGACATGCAAGAAACGATAATAAATCTCGTCGTTAAGTTCATTTCTTATACTTTATATACTTATATATTTATGTATTTGTATTTAATATACATATATACAATCTAAATATCTAAATATGTTATACAATATAAATAAATATGTATGCTATACGCAAAAAATGAAAAAAAAAAGAAGTGTTTATCATTCATTGATAGGAGATATCATAACCTTATGATAAATAACTCAATTTCGGATAAAGAAATAAGAATTTTAGTTCAAAATATATGTAATATGTCTGTTTTCAAAGGGCGAAGAGTAATTGATCAAATTCGCGGGCGTTCATATGAAGAAACACTTATGGTATTGGAACTCATGCCTTATCGAGCATGTTATCCAATTTTAAAACTGGTTTATTCGGCAGCAGCAAATGCTAGTCATAATATGAATTTGAAGGAAACTGATTTATTTATTAGTGAAGCTAAAGTTAATAAGAGTAGTTTTATAAAAAAATTAAGACCTCGAGCTCGAGGACGTAGTTATGGTATAAAAAGTCCCACCTGTCATATAACAATTGTATTAAAAGAAAAATCTAAATTTTTATTAGATAAATCTAAGATTTAGATTCGTTATCTTATTTATAGTCAAATATAATATATGGGTGGAAAAAAATATAATAGAAAAATATGGGACAAAAAATAAATCCACTTGGTTTCAGACTTGGTACAACTCAACATCATCATTCCTTTTGGTTCGAGAAACCAAAAAATTATTCTGTAAGTTTACAAGAAGATGAAAAAATAAGGAATTGTATTAAGAACTATGTACAAAAAAATAGGAGAATATCCTCGGGTTTCGAAGGAATTGCACGGATAGAAATTAAAAAAAGGATCGATTTGATCCAGGTCATAATCTATATTGGATTTCCTAATTTCTTAATAGAGGGCCAAACAGGAAGCATCGAAGAATTACAGGTAAATATACAAAAAAAATTGCATTCTGTGAACCGGAGACTCAATATTGCTATTACAAAAGTGGAAAAACCCTATGGGCAACCTAATATTCTTGCGGAATATATAGCTTTACAATTAAAAAATAGAGTTTCATTCCGAAAGGCAATGAAAAAAGCTATTGAATTAGCTGAACAAACAGATACAAAAGGAATTCAAGTGCAAATTGCAGGGCGGATCAACGGAAAAGAAATTGCACGTGTCGAATGGATCAGAGAGGGGAGAGTTCCCTTACAAACAATTCGCGCTAAAATTGATCATTGTTCCTATACAATTCGAACTATTTATGGAGTATTAGGCATCAAAATTTGGATATTTTGGGAGGAGCAATAATAGACTTTTATTTGTCTTTCCTTTCTATTCAGTGATAGAACAAAAAATCACAAACTTGTTCATTCTTTTTCCATTAAATCAAACAAAAATGAGCAATTCCAATTCTATAAGGTTGAATAAAAATTCGATTGACCATTTGTTAGAATTGCTATGCTTAGTGTGTGACTCGTTAATTTTTCTTTAGAGTTAAGAGTTGGGATTAAAAAAAAAGACTGACCCCTACTTAAACTTAATAAGTTACTTAAACTTAACTTAATAAGTATAATAAAAAAACTAATAACTAACTTATTGCTTCGTAGTATCAATATCCCAAGAAACAGTCACTATATGAGATGAGTGGATCAATCATATAGTTGCAGCAACTGCAACTAAAATCTTTTCTATAAAAAATCTTATTTATGGAAAAAATCTTATTTATGGGTTGGGTTGTGAAGCAAAAATAAAGAGATGTAGATAAATGGAAGGATGAGAGAAAGAAAGAACAAAAATATCAATGATATATGATTCCAATATGTATGGTCTATGAATTACCTCATAAAAGGCAATGTAATAAAGCATCAAAACTGAATAAATAATAAATATAAAATAATAATAAAATAAAGTGATATGAATAATAAAGAGCCTCGAGTTAATAAAAACTAAGTAGATTGACTCGAGAAGAGAAATTTTTTTGGGGAGCTCCATTGCAGAGTTCAGACTTAACCATTAATAGAGAAGCTATAGGAACGATGAAACCTGTGACTGCATAGGATTCTACTGAAAACAAATCCGAATAATTCATTGGGTGGGATGGCGGAACGAACCGAGAAAAAATGAATTTATTTCGAGAAGTCATGGATTGACCTAGAAATAACAAAAAGCAAAGAGTCAATATTCGCCCGCGAAACTTTAGATTACATTACAATATTTTGGCATCCTTTGAGAAGGGTCAAAAAAAGGATCATTATAAAAAAACATTATAAACATTATCTATAATCCATAAATATGCATAATAGAAACATTCTATCTGTATATCCCGTACATACATCTTCCTATATAACAAATTCAATATTGATAAATGTCTTATTGGATTATTTTTTCCGTGTGTATCTGTAATATGTCATATTAGTGAATCTTTTCATTCGCGAGGAGCTGGATGAAAGGAAACTTTCGTGTCCAGTTCTGCAGTAGAGATCGAATTAAGAAATGACCATCAACTATAACCCCAAAAGAACCAGATTTCGTAAACAACATAGAGGAAGAATGAAGGGAATATCTTGTCGCGGCAATCATATTTGTTTCGGCAGATACGCTCTTAAAGCACTCGAACCCACTTGGATCACAGCTAGACAAATAGAAGCAGGGCGAAGAGCAATGACACGATATGTGCGTCGTGGTGGAAAAATATGGGTACGCATATTTCCCGACAAACCTGTTACAGTAAGACCCGCAGAAACACGTATGGGTTCGGGGAAGGGATCCCCCGAATATTGGGTATCCGTTGTTAAACCAGGTCGAATACTTTATGAAATGGGTGGAGTATCTGAAACTGTAGCCAGAGCAGCTATTTCACTAGCTGCGTCCAAAATGCCTATACAAACTAAATTTGTCAGGATGGAGATGTAGAACTAAATGGTATATTGAGGATGAAAAAACAACTACAAGTTTATTTATTTCTGGACAGAAAATATTTCTTTTTTTCTTTCCTTCATCCTTTCCATTAAAATAACAGATTCCAATAAAATGATATGATTCAACCTCAAACCCTTTTGAATGTAGCGGATAACAGCGGAGCCCGAGAATTGATGTGTATTCGAATCATAGGAGCTGGTAATTATAGATATGCTCATATTGGTGACGTTATTGTTGCTGTAATTAAAGAAGCAGTGCCAAATATGCCACTAGAAAGATCAGAAGTAATTAGAGCTGTAATTGTACGTACTTGTAAAGAACTCAAACGTGACAACGGTATCATAATACGATATGATGACAATGCTGCGGTTGTCATTGATCAAGAAGGAAATCCAAAAGGAACTCGGGTTTTTGGTGCGATCGCTCGGGAATTGCGACAGTTGAATTTTACTAAAATAGTTTCATTGGCTCCCGAGGTATTATAAATAATACTAAATGAGACTATGATATATCAGAACATCTAAAATAGGATATATCAAAACATCTAAAATAGATCAAATTTAGTGGAGTAGTAGATGGTGTCTCACGCATATACTTTTTTTATAATATTAAAAATTAAACAAAATAAACAAAAAAATGAAAGAAAATAAAACAAACAAAAAAGAGAACATGTTAATTATATCAAAATTAGAAGGCACCAATAATTATAGTTCGCCATGGGTAGGGACACTATTTCCAATATAATAACTTCTATAAGAAATGCTGACATGGATAAAAAAGGAACGATTCGAATAGCATCTACTAATATTACCGAAAATATTGTGAAAATACTTCTACGAGAAGGTTTTATTGAAAACGTTCGGAAACATCAAGAAGGTAACAAAAATTTCTTGGTTTTAACTCTGCGACATAAAAAGACTAGGAAAAGAATACATAGAACTATTTTAAAGTGTATCAGCCGACCTGGTTTACGAATTTATTCCAACTACCAACAAATTCCTAAGATTTTAGGTGGAATAGGAATTGTAATTCTTTCCACTTCTCAAGGTATAATGACGGATCGAGAAGCTCGACGAGAAAAAATTGGAGGCGAACTTTTGTTATATATATGGTGATCCTCCTCCGGTATCCTAATTTTATCTCTAACTTCCTATTTTATAGAGAAGAAAAGTTAATTATATAACTTTTCCTCCATTAGTTGATACTTCAAGGAGCTTACCTGGAATGAAAGAACAAAAATTGATTCATGAAGGTTTAATTACTGAATCACTTCCCAACGGTATGTTCCGGGTCCGCTTAGATAATGAAGATGTAATTCTAGGTTATATTTCGGGAAGGATCCGCCGTAGTTTTATACGGATACTACCGGGGGATAGAGTCAAAATTGAAGTAAGTCGTTATGATTCAACCAGGGGACGTATAATTTATAGACTTCGAAACAAAGATTCGAACGATTAGATAATTTTTTAAGCATTCCTTTCATTTTCATGACGATACAATTAAAAAAATGCAAGAGACTTATTTTCTTCCAAGGAATAGAGAATAGATTCAACATTAAGGTAAGGAATAATAAATATGAAAATACGGGCTTCCGTTCGTAAAATTTGTGAAAAATGCCGACTGATCCGTCGGCGCGGACGAATTATAGTGATTTGTTCCAATCCGAGACATAAACAGAGACAAGGATAACCCTTTCAAAAAAACTTTTTAAAATAAAGGAAGAACAAAAGGGGGAATTTCTTTTAACATGAAATGGATATTTCCGTATCTTTTCTT